GGACTATAAGTTAATGATTGTTAGACATACAGTTCAATTATATATTTACTAAATATCCTTATCAAACCCCCCCTTCCCCCCAACCTAAATTTTCACTTCCTGACAAACCCCAAAAGCAAGAAATGAAGTCTAGGCCTTTCCCACCATTCTAGTAATTTACCAAACAAGACTTTAAATTTAGTATTAGAAAAATTTTTATAAACACACCCCACATACATCTACAACTTATTTCTCTGTCACTTCTTAGACATAGCCGTATAAAACTCAGCTTATGTAGCTTATTAACTAAAGCAAAGCACTGAAAATGCTTAGATGGATATTTATTATCCCATAAACAAAAAAGGTTTGGTCCTGGCCTTATAATTAGTTAGAGGTAAAATTACACATGCAAAAATCCGTAAACCAGTGTCAAATCCCCTAAAACTTTTCTACAAAGCATAGGGAGAGGGCATCAAGTACATATAATATAGCTAAAGACGCCTTGCCTAGCCACGCCCCCACGGGACTCAGCAGTGATAAAAATTAAGCTATGAACGAAAGTTTGACTAAGTTATACCTCTCAAGGGTTGGTAAATTTCGTGCCAGCCACCGCGGTCATACGATTAACCCAAATTAATTATTACACGGCGTAAAACGTGTCCATAGAAAACAAAATAAATAGAATTAAAAACCAACCAATATGTGAAAATTCATCGTTGGGACTAAACTCAGTAACGAAAGTAATTCTAATTAACTTAATACACGATAGCTAAGATCCAAACTGGGATTAGATACCCCACTATGCTTAGCCCTAAACCTCAACGATTAAATAACGAAATCATTTGCCTGAGAACTACTGGCCACCGCTTAAAACTCAAAGGACTTGGCGGTACTTTATATCCATCTAGAGGAGCCTGTTCTATAATCGATAAACCCCGTTATACCTCACCACCCCTTGCTAATTCAGCCTATATACCGCCATCTTCAGCAAACCTTAAAAAGGAATAAAAGTAAGCAAGAGAATTACCATAAAAACGTTAGGTCAAGGTGTAGCTTATGAGGTGGGAAGCAATGGGCTACATTTTCTTAAAAAGAACATTACGATACCCTTATTGAAACATAAGGACAAAGGAGGATTTAGTAGTAAATTAAGAATAGAGAGCTTAATTGAATAGCGCAATGAAGTACGTACACACCGCCCGTCACCCTCCTCAAATTAAATGATCACATACACAAATACATAATTCAATAAATAAGTTTATGAGAGGAGATAAGTCGTAACAAGGTAAGCATACTGGAAAGTGTGCTTGGAATAACCACGGCGTAGCTTAATTACCATAAAGCATCTGGCCTACACCCAGAAGATTCCAAAAATAGTGGACGCTTTGAGCAACTATTCAGCCCTAACACAACATAAATACAACTATTTTTAACCCGTAAATTAAAACATTTATTAAAAGAAGTATTGGAGAAAGAAACTTTCTGTAGGAGCTATAGAGATTAGTACCGCAAGGGAAGAATAAAAACAAAATTTTAAGCACAAATAAGCAAAGATTAAACCTTGTACCTTTTGCATAATGAATTAACTAGAAAACACCTAGCCAAAAGAACTTTAGCTAGAAACCCCGAAACCAAACGAGCTACCTAAAAGCAATTTTAAGAATGCACCCGTCTATGTAGCAAAATAGTGGGACGACTTCTAGGTAGAGGCGAAAAACCTAACGAGCTTGGTGATAGCTGGTTGCCCAATAATGAATCTAAGTTCAACTTTAAACTTACTAACAAGAATATAAAATCTAAACGTAAGCTTAAAATATAGCCTAAAGAGGGACAGCTCTTTAGGAATGGAAAAACCCTTAAATAGTGAATAAGCCTCATCATACTTAAACCATAGTTGGCTTAAAAGCAGCCATCAATAAAGAAAGCGTTCAAGCTCAACATTTAAAATACAGCAATACCAAAAACAATAAGGCGAATTCCTATAAATAAAATTGGGCCAATCTATTCACATATAGATGAGACACTGTTAATATGAGTAACAAGAATTTTATTCTCCATGCACAAAACTATAACAACCCGGATAACCATTGTTAGTTAACAACCATAAAGTGATTACCCCAAATATAAAATTCACCTATCATAACATGTTAGTCCAACACAGGGGTGCATAATGGAAAGATTAAAAGAAATAAAAGGAACTCGGCAAACACGAACCCCGCCTGTTTACCAAAAACATCACCTCTAGCATACCAAGTATTAGAGGCACTGCCTGCCCAGTGACTAACGTTAAACGGCCGCGGTATCCTGACCGTGCAAAGGTAGCATAATCACTTGTTCCTTAATTGGGGACTAGAATGAATGGCTTAACGAGGGTTCAACTGTCTCTTATTTCCAATCAGTGAAATTGACCTTCCCGTGAAGAGGCGGGGATACAAAAACAAGACGAGAAGACCCTATGGAGCTTCAATTATTAACTTAACTTTTAAAATCAAACACCTACTGGACCAAAAATACAAATCTTAAGTTAAAATTTCGGTTGGGGTGACCTCGGAGAATAAAAAAGCCTCCGAACGATTCTAGCCAAGACACACAAGTCTAAGCACTAAACATCCAATTGACCCAAAAACTTTTTGATCAACGGACCAAGTTACCCTAGGGATAACAGCGCAATCCTATTCAAGAGTCCATATCGACAATTAGGGTTTACGACCTCGATGTTGGATCAGGACATCCCAATGGTGTAGAAGCTATTAATGGTTCGTTTGTTCAACGATTAAAGTCCTACGTGATCTGAGTTCAGACCGGAGTAATCCAGGTCGGTTTCTATCTGTTTACGATTTCTCCCAGTACGAAAGGATAAGAGAAATGGAGCCTCCTCATAATAAGAGCTCCTAAACTAATTTATGAAATAATATTAAAATTGTAAGTTCGTAAAATTAATGCCTTAGATACAAGGCATAATTAGGGTGGCAGAGTCAGGAAATTGCGTAAGCCTTAAAACCTTGTTCTCGGGGGTTCAAATCCCCTCCCTAATAGTGTACCTCCTAAATATCCTAACTCTACTAGTCCCCATCCTAATCGCCATAGCATTCCTAACACTAGTAGAGCGTAAAATCTTAGGCTACATACAACTACGAAAAGGACCAAATATCGTAGGACCCTATGGCATCCTACAGCCATTCGCAGATGCAATAAAACTATTTATCAAAGAACCCCTACGCCCTCTTGCAACATCAACATCCTTATTCGTTATTGCCCCAACATTGTCCCTTACCTTGGCCTTTAGCCTATGAATCCCAATACCAATACCACATCCCCTAATAAACCTAAACCTAGGAGTTTTATTCATTTTAGCCACATCCAGCCTATCAGTGTACTCTATCCTATGATCAGGATGAGCTTCAAATTCTAAATATTCAATATTCGGAGCCTTACGAGCAGTAGCTCAAACAATTTCTTATGAAGTCACCATAGCAATTATTTTATTATCCGTGCTTCTAATAAACGGATCATTCTCCCTCCAATCATTAATATTTACCCAAGAGCCTCTATGATTAATTATCCCAACTTGACCATTAGGAATAATATGATATATTTCTACTCTAGCAGAGACAAACCGAGCCCCATTTGACCTAACAGAAGGTGAATCAGAATTGGTATCAGGATTTAACGTAGAGTATGCAGCAGGCCCATTTGCTTTATTCTTCATAGCCGAATACACCAATATTATTCTTATAAATGCTTTATCAACAATTGTATTCTTAGGTCCATTTAACAACCCAAACACCCCAGAAATATTCACAACAAACTTTATAATTAAAACATTAATACTTACTACCTTATTCCTATGGGTACGAGCATCATACCCACGATTCCGATATGACCAATTAATACACCTTCTATGAAAAAATTTCCTCCCGCTAACATTAGCCCTTTGTATATGACATATTTCAATCCCAATATTCATAGCAAGTATTCCCCCATATACCTAGAAATATGTCTGACAAAAGAGTTACTTTGATAGAGTAAATAATAGAGGTTTAAATCCTCTTATTTCTAGGACAATAGGAATTGAACCTATACCCAAGAATTCAAAATTCTCTGTGCTACCTAAACACCATATCCTAAACCAGTAAGGTCAGCTAATTAAGCTATTGGGCCCATACCCCGAAAATGTTGGTTTAAATCCTTCCCATACTAATCAACCCAATCACACTTCTTATTATCTACTTCACAATTTTTTCAGGACCAATAGTCACTATACTAAGCACTAATTTATTTCTAATATGAATTGGCCTAGAAATAAACCTACTAGCTATTATCCCAATAATAATAAAAAATACAAACCCACGATCAACAGAAGCAGCAACAAAATATTTCCTAACACAAGCCACAGCCTCAATAATCTTTCTATTATCAATTATTCTAAATTACAAACAACTAGGAATATGAACCCTACAACCACAAACAAACAACCACATCATTACATTAATATTCATTTCCTTAGCAATAAAAATGGGACTCGCACCATTTCACTCATGACTTCCAGAAGTAACTCAAGGAATTACAATTCAAACCGGCATAATCCTCCTCACATGACAAAAAATTGCTCCAATATCAATTTTATTCCAAACATACGAAATAACTAACCCTATTATTCTAATAGCATCAGCCACCCTATCAGTACTAATCGGAGCATGAAATGGGCTAAATCAAACACAAACACGGAAAATTATGGCATACTCATCCATTAGCCATATAGGATGAATGATCGCCGTACTTCCATTCAACCCATCCCTCACTATATTAAACCTATTAATCTACATTGGTTTAACAGTACCAATATTTCTTATCCTAAAAATCAATTCATCCACCAACATCAACTCCATATCACTTATATGAAACAAAACACCAATAATGCTACCAACAATCTCCATAATCCTATTATCTACAGGAGGCCTACCACCACTAACAGGATTCCTACCAAAATGAATTATCATCACTGAACTACTAAAAAATAACAACATCATCTTAGCTACACTAATAGCAATAACAGCCCTAATCAACCTTTTCTTTTACACACGACTAATTTACTCCACCACACTAACTACATTCCCAACAAATAATAATTCCAAAATATCACTCCATCATAATAACCTCAAAAACAATATCATCCTACCATCCCTAACGATTTTAAGCACTATAACCCTACCTCTATCGCCACTACTAATTACATAAAGAAGTTTAGGATAAAAAGTCCAAGAGCCTTCAAAGCCCTAAGTAGACTAAAAAGTTTAACTTCTGAATAAGGATTGTAAGACTACATCTTACATCTAATGAATGCAAATCAATTGCTTTAATTAAGCTAAATCCTCATCCTAGATTGATAGGAATCAAACCTATGAATTCTTAGTTAACAGCTAAACACCCTAAACTGGCTTCAATCTACTTCTCCCGCCTATCAGAAAGGGGGCGGGAGAAGCCTTAGTAGAATAGTTATCTACACCTTCGAATTTGCAATTCGACATGAATATCACCTTAAGGCTTGGTAAAAAGAGGATCAACCCTCTGTCCTTAGATTTACAGTCTAATGCCTAAACTCAGCCATTTTACCCATGTTCATTAATCGTTGATTATTCTCTACAAATCACAAAGATATCGGAACTTTATATCTCCTATTTGGGGCCTGAGCAGGTATAGTAGGGACAGCCTTAAGCATTCTAATCCGAGCAGAACTAGGACAACCAGGAGCTTTATTAGGCGATGATCAGATCTACAATGTTATTGTAACAGCCCATGCATTTGTAATAATCTTCTTTATGGTTATACCTATGATAATTGGGGGCTTTGGAAATTGACTCGTCCCCCTAATAATCGGTGCCCCAGATATAGCATTCCCACGAATAAATAACATAAGCTTTTGACTTCTTCCACCTTCATTTCTTCTTCTACTGGCATCATCCATAGTAGAAGCAGGAGCAGGTACAGGTTGAACTGTATACCCGCCCCTAGCTGGCAATCTAGCACATGCCGGAGCATCAGTAGACCTTACTATTTTTTCTCTGCACCTAGCAGGAGTATCCTCAATTCTAGGAGCCATTAATTTTATTACAACTATCATTAATATAAAACCCCCCGCTATGACACAGTATCAAACTCCACTATTTGTATGATCAGTTCTTATTACAGCTGTCCTTTTACTTCTATCTCTCCCAGTCCTGGCTGCAGGAATTACTATATTATTGACCGACCGTAATCTAAATACAACTTTCTTTGATCCCGCTGGAGGAGGAGACCCCATTCTATATCAACACTTATTTTGATTCTTTGGCCATCCTGAAGTCTATATTCTCATTCTACCAGGATTTGGAATCATTTCTCATATTGTAACGTACTACTCGGGTAAAAAAGAACCATTTGGTTATATAGGAATAGTATGAGCTATGATATCAATTGGTTTTCTAGGATTTATTGTCTGAGCCCATCATATATTCACAGTAGGACTAGACGTAGACACACGAGCTTATTTCACATCTGCCACCATAATTATTGCTATTCCAACAGGAGTAAAAGTGTTTAGCTGATTAGCCACTCTACATGGAGGCAATATTAAATGATCCCCAGCAATACTGTGAGCCCTGGGATTTATTTTCTTATTTACAGTAGGAGGACTAACTGGAATTGTATTATCAAACTCTTCTCTCGATATTGTACTTCATGACACATACTATGTTGTAGCCCATTTCCACTATGTACTCTCAATAGGAGCTGTTTTTGCTATTATAGCAGGATTTGTTCACTGATTCCCTCTATTCACAGGCTATACTATTAATGATATATGAGCTAAGACTCACTTTGCCATTATATTTGTAGGAGTAAATCTAACCTTCTTCCCACAACACTTTCTAGGTCTATCAGGCATGCCACGACGATATTCTGACTACCCAGATGCTTATACTACATGAAACACAGTATCTTCAATAGGATCATTCATCTCACTAACAGCTGTATTAGTGATGATCTTTATAATTTGAGAAGCCTTCGCCTCTAAACGTGAAGTCCTATCAGTAGAATACTCATCTACAAACCTAGAATGACTGCACGGATGCCCACCACCTTATCACACGTTCGAAGAACCTACATATGTAAAAGTAAAATAAGAAAGGAAGGATTCGAACCCCCTTAAACTGGTTTCAAGCCAATCTCATAACCTCTATGTCTTTCTCAATGAGGTATTAGTAAAACAATTACATAACTTTGTCAAAGTTAAATTATAGAGTTATATCTATATATCTTACATGGCTTATCCATTTCAACTAGGTCTTCAAGATGCTACATCACCGATTATAGAAGAACTAACAAACTTCCACGACCATACTCTAATAATTGTATTCCTAATTAGCTCCTTAGTATTATATATTATTACACTAATATTAACTACGAAGCTCACTCACACAAGTACAATAGACGCTCAAGAAGTAGAGACAATCTGAACTATTCTTCCAGCCGTAATCCTAATTCTCATCGCACTCCCATCTCTACGAATCCTTTACATAATAGATGAGATTAACAACCCTGTACTGACAGTAAAAACCATGGGTCACCAATGATACTGAAGCTATGAGTATACGGATTATGAAGACCTATGCTTTGACTCATACATGATCCCAACAAACGACTTAAAGCCAGGTGATCTGCGCCTACTTGAAGTAGATAACCGAGTTGTTCTACCAATAGAACTACCAATCCGTATATTAATCTCATCAGAAGATGTACTTCACTCATGAGCTGTACCCTCCCTAGGACTAAAGACAGATGCTATCCCAGGACGTTTAAATCAAGCTACAATTTCATCTAACCGACCAGGATTATTCTACGGACAATGCTCTGAAATCTGCGGTTCAAATCACAGCTTCATACCTATTGTCCTCGAGGTAGTGCCCTTAAAACATTTCGAAAACTGATCTGCATCAATAATCTAACTTCACTATGAAGCTTAAAGCGTTAACCTTTTAAGTTAAAGTCAGAAAATAATATTTTCCATAGTGATATGCCGCAATTAGATACATCTACATGATTTATCACTATTTTATCTTCCACAATCACCTTATTTGTACTCATACAACTAAAAATCTCAACATTAACTTTCCCATTAAGTCCCTCAATCAAATCTACTGAACTAATAAAAACAGATAACCCATGAGAATCAAAATGAACGAAAATTTATTCGCCTCTTTTATTACTCCCACAATAATAGGTCTTCCAATCGTTATTTTCATTATTATAATCCCATCGATCTTACTCTCTTCATCTAAACGCCTAGTCACAAATCGTTACTTCTCATTCCTTCACTGATTAGTAAAACTTATCACAAAACAAATAATGCTCATTCACACCCCTAAAGGACGCACATGATCATTAATATTAGTATCCCTAATAATATTTATCGGATCTACTAACCTCCTAGGACTTCTACCCCATACATTTACCCCTACAACACAACTGTCAATAAATCTCGGAATAGCTATCCCACTATGAGCTGGGGCTGTAATTTTAGGATTCCGCCATAAACTAAAATCCTCATTAGCCCACTTTCTACCGCAAGGAACCCCTATCTCTCTAATTCCTATACTTATTATCATTGAAACAATCAGCTTATTCATCCAACCAATAGCCTTAGCAGTACGACTTACAGCCAACATTACTGCTGGACACCTCCTCATCCACCTTATCGGAGGAGCAACATTAGTACTAATAAGCATTAGTCCACCAACCGCATCCATTACTTTTATCATTTTAGCCCTTTTAACTGTCCTGGAGTTTGCCGTTGCCCTTATTCAAGCTTACGTTTTCACACTACTAGTTAGCCTATACCTACATGATAACACGTAATGACCCACCAAACCCATGCTTACCACATAGTTAACCCAAGCCCATGACCCCTCACAGGAGCATTCTCTGCCCTCCTCCTTACATCAGGTCTAGTTATATGGTTTCATTATAACTCTTACGCACTACTAACCCTTGGCCTACTAGCCAATACTCTTACCATGTATCAATGATGACGAGACATTGTACGAGAAGGGACATATCAAGGACACCACACACCAATTGTACAAAAAGGATTACGCTACGGAATAATTCTGTTTATTGTATCAGAAGTATTTTTCTTTGCAGGATTCTTTTGAGCTTTTTATCACTCCAGCCTTGCACCAACCCATGATTTAGGTGGCTGCTGACCCCCCACAGGAATCTCACCCTTAAACCCGCTTGAAGTCCCTTTACTAAATACATCCGTTTTATTAGCATCCGGAGTTTCTATTACATGAGCCCATCACAGCCTAATAGAGGGAAAACGAAACAACATAAACCAAGCCCTACTCATTACAATCCTACTCGGAGTATATTTTACAGCCCTTCAAGCTATAGAATATTTTGAAACCCCATTCTCCATTTCAGATGGAGTTTACGGATCTACATTTTTTATAGCAACCGGATTTCACGGACTCCATGTAATTATCGGATCTACATTTCTGACAGTATGCCTACTACGACAACTTAAATATCACTTCACATCTAAACACCACTTTGGCTTCGAAGCAGCAGCATGATACTGACACTTTGTAGACGTAGTGTGACTTTTCCTATATGTATCTATTTATTGATGAGGATCCTACTTTCTTAGTATAATCAGTACAACTGACTTCCAATCAGTTAGATCTAGACCTAACCTAGAAGATAGTAATAAATATACTCGTGGCCCTATCAGTAAATATCGCTCTATCCATATGCTTAATTACAATTGCCTTTTGACTACCGCAACTTAATATGTATACCGAAAAGGCAAATCCTTATGAATGTGGATTTGACCCTATAAGCTCAGCCCGTCTTCCATTTTCCATAAAATTCTTCTTAGTAGCAATTACCTTCTTATTATTCGACCTAGAAATTGCACTTCTACTACCGCTGCCATGAGCCATCCAAATAAATAATATTAACACAATAATAGTAACATCCTTCATTTTAGTGTCCGTTCTAGCCCTAGGCTTAGCCTATGAATGAATACAAAAAGGACTAGAATGAACTGAATAATTGGTAATTAGTTTAACTAAAACAAATGATTTCGACTCATTAGATTGTGACACTTATCATAATTACCAAAAATGTCATCTGTAACTTTCAATATTATACTAGCATATATTTTTTCATTACTAGGAACCCTTATATTCCGTTCACATCTTATATCAACATTACTATGCTTAGAAGGTATAATATTATCACTATTTATCATAACTGCAATCACCTCCCTCAACTCCCATTCAATAATAATATACCCTATCCCCATTGTTATTCTAGTATTCGCTGCATGCGAAGCAGCTATTGGCCTAGCTCTACTAGCAAAAGTATCAAACTCATACGGAACAGACTATGTACAAAATCTCAATCTGCTACAATGCTAAAAATTATTCTTCCCTCTATTATATTATTACCCCTTACCTGGTTATCAAATAACAAAAATATATGAATCAATGTAACCTCCTACAGCTTCATAATCAGCCTACTATCAGCTATACTTCTATGACAAAATGATATAAACATTTTAAACTTCTCACTGTTATTCTCAACTGACTCACTATCATCTCCCCTTATCATTCTAACTACATGACTACTACCACTAATATTACTAGCTAGCCAAAATCATATAAAAAAAGAATCAGAATTAAATAAAAAATTTTATATTTCAATATTAGTAACCCTACAAATCCTCCTAATCATGACATTCTCTGCAAATGAATTAATCCTATTTTATATCCTATTTGAAGCTACCCTAATTCCTACTCTCATTATTATTACTCGATGAGGCAATCAAACAGAACGACTAAACGCAGGACTTTACTTCCTATTTTACACCCTAATTGGATCTATCCCACTACTAATTGCCCTTATCTATATTCAAAACCTTACAGGAACATTAAACTTTCTACTATTCCCTCTTACTTTTATACCATTCAATCAAACATGATCCAATAACATTCTATGGTTAGCATGCATAATAGCATTTTTAATTAAAATACCAATATATGGAGTACATCTATGACTTCCTAAAGCACACGTCGAAGCCCCAATCGCAGGATCAATAATTTTAGCCGCTATTCTACTAAAACTAGGAGGCTATGGCATAATACGAATCTCAATAATTATAGATCCTATAACTAAAACTATAGCCTATCCATTTATTCTCCTATCCCTATGAGGTATAATTATAACAAGCTCCATCTGCTTACGACAAACAGATCTAAAATCCCTAATCGCCTACTCCTCAGTAAGCCATATAGCACTAGTTATTGCAGCTATTATAATTCAAACACCATGAAGTTTTATGGGAGCCACAGCACTAATAATCGCCCATGGCCTAACATCATCTCTACTATTCTGCCTAGCAAATACTAATTACGAACGCATCCATAGCCGAACTATAATCATGACTCGAGGCTTACAAACCATTTTTCCACTTATAGCCACCTGATGAATCCTAGCAAGCCTAGCAAATCTAGCTATTCCACCATCAATTAACCTTATTGGAGAACTATTAATCACAATATCCCTATTCTCCTGATCTAGCCCTTCAATTCTATTATTAGGGGGTAATATCCTTATCACAGCACTCTACTCAATATACATAATTATCACCACCCAACGAGGTAAACTTACCAACCATATAATTAATCTCCAACCATCACACACACGCGAATCAACACTAATAATACTACACATTATACCTCTAATCCTCATAACTATTAACCCTAAACTAATTATAGGACCAACAATATGTAGATATAGTTTATTCAAAACCCCAGACTGTGAATTTGGAAATAGGAAATTAGACTCCTTATTTACCAAGAAAGTATGCAAGAACTGCTAATTCATGCCACCATGTATAAAAACATGGCTTTCTTACTTTTATAGGATAGTAGTAATCCATTGGTCTTAGGAACCAAAAACTTGGTGCAACTCCAAATAAAAGTAATAAATTTTATCACATCCTCCATCATATTAATCTTCTTTATACTTACACTCCCCATTATACTGTCATTAACCAATTACATTAAATTAATTAACTTCCCAAACTATGTAACTCTGTCAATTAAATATGCTTTCTTATTAAGCCTCGTACCCCTAACTATATTCTTCTCATCCAATACTGAACTACTAATCACCAATTGACACTGAATAACACTCAACACTATAAAATTATCTATTAGCCTAAAACTTGACTTCTTCTGTATTATCTTTCTATCAGTAGCCCTATTTGTAACCTGATCAATTATAGAATTTTCATCATGATACATACACTCAGACCCCCATCTAAACCGATTTATCAAATATCTTCTCTTATTCCTCATTACTATAATTATTTTAACTTCAGCCAACAACCTATTTCAACTATTTATTGGATGGGAGGGAGTAGGAATTATATCATTTCTCCTAATCGGATGATGATACGGTCGAACTGACGCAAACACCGCGGCCCTCCAAGCTATCTTGTATAACCGCATTGGAGACATCGGATTTATTCTAGCAATATCCTGATTTTGTCTACATTCCAACTCATGAGAACTTCAACAAATTTTTATAACAAACAACTCAACAAATATAATCCCCCTTCTAGGACTACTAATCGCAGCCACAGGAAAATCAGCACAATTTGGACTCCACCCCTGACTACCATCAGCTATAGAAGGACCCACCCCAGTATCAGCTCTACTACATTCTAGCACCATAGTAGTAGCAGGAATTTTTCTCATAGTACGGTTTCATCCTATAACATCAAACAACAATTTTATTCTAACAGCTATATTATGCCTAGGCTCAATCACAACACTATTTACAGCCATCTGTGCACTAACACAAAATGATATTAAAAAAATTGTAGCTTTTTCCACATCAAGTCAACTCGGACTTATAATAGTCACATTAGGAATTAACCAACCTTACTTAGCCTTTCTTCACATCTGCACTCACGCATTCTTTAAAGCAATATTATTTATATGCTCAGGATCTATTATCCACAGCCTAAATGACGAACAAGACATTCGAAAAATAGGTAACCTAACAAAACCCCTCCCATTTACATCGTCATGCCTAATAGTTGGCAGTTTAGCCCTTACCGGAATACCATTTCTCACAGGATTCTACTCAAAAGACCTAATCATCGAAGCCGCAAATACGTGCTATACCAACGCCTGAGCCCTACTAATTACACTAATTGCCACCTCTATAACAGCCGTCTACAGTATACGAATCATTTACTTTGTCTCAATGACTAAACCACGATTCCCCCCAACAATTATCATCAACGAGAACAACCCTAAATTAATTAATCCTATTAAACGTCTAGCACTGGGGAGCATTATAGCAGGTTTCTTTATCTCACATAACATCCCACCTACTACTACCCAAATTATAACCATACCATGATATCTCAAAACCACAGCTATAATTGTAACAGTCACAGGATTCATAATTGCATTAGAACTTAATAACCTAACTCTCAATTTAACCTTAAAAAAACCAACCCCGACCTCATCATTTTCTTCATCACTCGGATATTTCCCACTTATTATCCATCGATTGTTACCATTAAAAACTTTATCAAAAAGCTTCAATACATCATTACACCTACTAGACTTAACATGATTAGAAAAAGCCATCCCTAAAACTATCTCAATTCTACAAACAACTACATCAAAAAACATAAGCAACCAAAAAGGCCTAATTAAACTATACTTCATATCATTCCTTATTACGCTCCTATCAATACCTATCCTCCTAGCTACCTAATTTATACGAACTACTTCAATAATAATCATCACACCCATTAACAGAGTCCACCCGGATACTACCATTAATCATGCAGAACAGCTATACAAAGCAGCCACCCCTGCACCCCCCTCTCCCATTAACCCTAACTCATCACTATCATAGACTACTCAACCACCTACATCAGTATTATAAACTAATACTGAATCTGCTAAATTATAATGATTAGAAGCATAAACTACACCAACTTCCATAAAAATACTTATTAACATAACACCAAATACTAATCAACTCGACATTCAAGTCTCAGGAAACTCTTCCGTAGCTATAGCAGTTGTATAACCAAAAACAACTAACATCCCTCCCAAATAAATCAAGAACACCATAACACCCAAAAATGATCCACCAAACCCTAACACCGCTAAACAACCAGAGCACCCACTAATAATTAAACATAGACCCCCATAAATAGGTGAAGGCTTCAATGATACACCTAAGCACCCTAACGCAATAAATGAGCTTAAAATAAAAATATATTCTGTCATAATTCCTACATAGACTCTAACTATGACTAATGACATGAAAAATCATCGTTGTAATTCAACTATAGAAACACTTAATGACAAACATTCGAAAAAAGCACCCACTACTTAAAATCATTAACGACTCGTTTATTGACCTCCCAACCCCATCTAACATCTCATCATGATGAAACTTTGGATCCTTACTCGGCATTTGCCTAGTTATCCAAATCTTAACAGGATTATTTCTAGCAATACACTATACATCAGATACAACCACAGCATTCTCATCGGTCACACACATCTGTCGAGACGTAAACTATGGATGATTAATCCGATATATACATGCAAACGGAGCCTCCATATTCTTTATCTGCTTATTCCTCCATGTAGGACGAGGAATATACTACGGCTCATACACATTCACAGAGACATGAAATATCGGAATCGTACTCTTATTCGCTGTAATAGCAACAGCATTTATAGGCTATGTCCTTCCATGAGGACAAATATCCTTCTGAGGTGCCACAGTAATCACTAATCTCCTATCGGCCATCCCATATATCGGAACAGCCCTAGTAGAATGAATTTGAGGGGGGTTTTCAGTAGATAAAGCTACCCTAACCCGATTCTTCGCATTCCACTTCATCCTACCATTTATTATTACAGCCCTCGTAGTAGTTCATCTGTTATTTCTACACGAAACAGGATCCAATAACCCATCAGGCCTTAACTCCGACGCAGACAAAATTCCATTCCATCCTTACTATACTATCAAAGATATTGTAGGAGCCCTATTACTATTAACCATTCTCATAACTTTAGTTTTATTTTTCCCAGATATTCTCGGAGATCCCGATAACTACACCCCTGCAAATCCACTTAATACCCCAGCACATATTAAGCCAGAATGGTACTTCCTATTCGCCTACGCTATCCTACGCTCTATCCCAAATAAATTAGGAGGAGTCCTAGCCCTAGTCCTATCCATCCTAATTCTAGCCCTATTACCTCTCCTTCAAACCTCAAAACAACGAGGACTTATATTCCGACCAATCACCCAAATCCTATTCTGAATTCTAGTGGCCAACTTATTAATCTTAACATGAATCGGAGGACAGCCTGTTGAATACCCATTCATTACAATTGGACAACTAGCATCTATCACCTACTTTACTATTATCATCATCCTAATACCTATTGCAGGCATAATTGAAAACAACATACTAAAATTCTCTCACTGCTCTAATAGTATAATCAATTACCCTGGTCTTGTAAACCAAAAATGAAGAAGTTCTTCTTAGAGCATCAAGAAGGAAGGATTAATCCCCCACCATCAACACCCAAAGCTGGTATTCTATTTAAACTACTTCTTGTGTTAAAACTATATAACATATTAGTACATAATATTATCTAGTACATTAGTACATAATATTATCTAGTACATTANTACAT